AAAAACAATGCCTACAGGAAAAGGACTAATCAGTTATTTCTGCCATCGCCTCAAACGTGTCAATATTCTCACTAATGGTACGTAAATGTAACTCCTTGTTCAAAGAACTATTCAGAGTGCCTCGAGCTCCTTTTAAAACTTGTTGGAAAACCTGTTGTCGGACTTGCTGAACCGCCCTTTGGTGGTCAAAACGAATGGTTTCATTTTTGTAATTTTCTAATTCTTCCAAAGTCTTATAAGTTGACTTAATCAAATTCAATTTTTCTCGTTCTATCTCCGAGTATCCATTCACTCGAAATTGATCCGCTTCCCTTTCGACTTTCCGTAAGCGAGCCCGGGCTTTTTCCAGCCGTTGAATGGCCCCCCCCTGCAGTTCCTCTGAATTTCGAATAGTATTCAGGATCTTCCGTTTTCGATTATCTAATAAATCACTTAATGAAAGTAGATTATCTTTCCATTCATCTCAAAACTTACATGATCCCTTCCCGAACCAAACATGAATTTTTCGATTCATTTGGCTCTCACACTCAATTACTTCAACTTTTTAAGTATGGGGGCAATTCCCATATCTTTTTTTAATGTAATGAGCCTATCCTCTACCTCTCTTCTCTATTCATATTCCAAGATGTCGCGACTAATCACTAATCCAAGACCAGAATATTTTGAGGACTCTTCTGACGGAACAAAACAAAAATATTGAATTGTCAGCAAAGTTGTTTCTTTTTTTCGTCAAATCCAAAGAATTCTTCTTACTTTATATTATACACAGGTCGCCGATTCAGCATAAAAAGCGGTTGATTGAAATATTTCAAATATTTTGCATTCCAATAAAAGAAAAGGCTCAAATAATTTTATCGACATGAGTGTTTTATATCGAAAAAAAAACACAAATTCCAATTATTCATTTTGCAAACATTTCTATTCTATATTAATATAGTAGTAGAAAGAGTACCATGCTGCGTCTGGACTTCAAACAGTTTTGTTTAGCTTTAACCATGTTAATGACCCCCCACTATTGGTTTGGTTGATAGAGAATCAAAGTATATTTACCAATGAATCACGAAATGCTATGGTTCTTAAATATGATTTGAAATTGATTCAGAAGTAATTCGCGGAATCGTGCACCTTTTTCGATCTAGTTATAATGAAAAAAAGTACAGCTGGTTGGATCCAGCCTATTCTTGAAATAAACAACTCGCACGCACTCCCTTTCCAAAAAAGATCAATACACCAAGTACTACACTTAGATTTATTGGATTTGTTGCTAAAATATCGGTATTAAACCCGAAACTCCCGGCAAATGACCAGCGAACCAAGGAAACGAAAGAATCGGTTATATTTTTCATATTATCTCCTCTTTTAGATAGACTAAAAAAAATACGTAATTTGCATATTTATAGGATTAAACAAAGGGATTCGCAAATAAAAGCGCTAATGCTACAACCAGTCCATAAATTGTTAAAGCTTCCATAAAAGCCAGACTAAGCAATAAAGTACCTCGTATTTTTCCCTCCGCCTCGGGTTGTCTCGCGATACCTTCTACAGCTTGACCCGCAGCAGTACCTTGACCTACTCCAGGTCCAATAGAAGCAAGCCCGACGGCCAACCCAGCGGCAATAACAGAAGCGGCAGAAATCAGTGGATTCATGATAAGTTCCTCGCACTAAAATAAAGAAATAGTTAATGATACAATCGTCCAATGAATTATGACTTAATTATTCCATCGCTAAGATTCATCCAGTCGAAATAACTAAGAACTCGGAATTGAAGTAATAATAATATTAGTATTAAACCATAAAAGCTACTTCGATATCTCTTTTTTAGTTCCGATCCACAGGATTTTTGTGAATCCATACGACTTTTGTTCTTCCATTTCTTCTTTCCAAACCCTTTTTTAATTCTTCGTTCGTTAGTTTTCTTTATTTCATCGCTTTATTAATTCACATTCAATTCACAGGCAAAGACGAAACCGAAGAATTTCTATTGGAATCTCTATCTAAGTTCACAATAGTAGGGCGGATTAGATATATCTTTAATTGATATATAACTATCAATATCTAATATCATATATACATGTCTTTCTTCCATAACGTAAACCAACTATTCATATCTTAGATTCAAACTATTCGTATCTTAAAGTCAATCGTATTCTAGAATCATTCTTGGAACCATACACAAGAGTTGGCTTAGAGTCATTAGATCCCATATACCCAATTCTGTTCCCCTCTCCCAATCAACCCATTTTTTATGAATCTCGTTTGGCGAATCATTGCATAGAAATAAACATAAGTATTTTATTCCGGTAAGGTCATTCACTTTAATTATTTAATTCTTTATTAATATTTTCTTTTGGTCAATTGTTGAATTGAATAAAATCAACTGAAATGGGAATCATTCTAGAAAGCATCTTTCTTTTTCTTTTTTTTTTTTAATCACACACCGTGTAAATTGTGATACTATGATACTATAAGAATTTTTATTCAAATAATGACTCCTTATATTTGAATTGAATGAACAAAACAATAGAATGATAATATTCATTGGCAGGAGTATGATATAATAAAGCCAAACATGAATTTTAGGAAAAAGATCTTTTTGATCTCTTTCCTTTTTTACAATTCCCCAATATCTGAATTTTTTTTCTATGACTCTTGGTCGTATATCCCGTATTTGTCTATTTCTATTTGTATATTGATGTTTCCTAAGTGAATTATCTTTAGTTACGCATACACTGCGTTATTCTAAGCTAAAAAAAAAAGAGACTATTTCGAAAACTAGTCAATGATGGCCCTCCATAGATTCGCCTATATAAGCCGCCGCTAAAGTTGCAAAAATAAGAGCTTGAATACCGCTTGTAAATAATCCAAGGAACATCACAGGTATAGGAACCACTAAAGGTACTAAAGAAACAAGAACAACAACTACTAATTCATCAGCTAATATATTCCCGAAAAGTCGAAAGCTAAGTGATAAAGGTTTTGTGAAATCTTCTAAAATGTTAATGGGTAAAAGAATTGGAGTCGGTTGAATGTATTTACTGAAATAACCTAATCCCTTTTTAGAAAGACCTGCATAGAAATATGCTACTGACGTGAGCAAGGCTAAAGCAACGGTAGTATTGATATCATTCGTAGGTGCAGCTAACTCCCCATGGGGTAACTGTATTATTTTCCAAGGTAAAAGAGCACCGGACCAATTCGAAACAAAAATAAATAGAAACATAGTTCCAATAAAGGGAACCCATGGACCATATTCTTCTCCAATCTGAGTTTTGCTCACGTCTCGAATAAATTCAAGGACATATTCGAAGAAATTTTGACCGGCAGTCGGAATAGTTTGTGGATTCCGAACAGCTATAAGGGCTGAACCTAATAAGATAGCAATTACAACCCAAGAAGTAATAAGTACTTGGGCATGGACTTGTAAACCTCCTATTTGCCAATAGAAATGTTGGCCTACTTCCACACTGGATATATCGTATAACCCTTTTAGTGTGTTACTGGAACATGATATAACATTCATATTGCCCTCTAACAGAAATAGAACTTTAAAAAGAATTATTTTGATTCAACCCTCTCCCTTTCGACTTGGATACTTTAATTAGAATTATCCGTTTTGAATACCCGCTAATCACCCACAGTTTTTTTTAATGTCTTTTCTTTTCTTTTATGCGATTCAAGAAGAGTAACCGATTCCAAAAATCCATGTAGTTACCAAAAAAATCGATTTATCTTATTATTAATCAAGGATTTCGTATATAGCTAGAACGACCCTCACAAATTGCAAATACAAATTTATTAAGAATTAATCGGATTGAAGCTAAAGCGTTATCGTTTGCTGGAATCGAAATATCTGCGAGATCGGGGTCACAATTTGTATCGATTAAACAAATTGTTGGAATTCCAAAAGCGATACATTCTCGAAGAGCCGTATATTCTTCTTGCTGATCAACGATGATTACAATATCCGGTACCCCCGTCATATATTGAATCCCGCCCGGATACGTTTGCAAGGGTGATAATTGTCTCTTCAGGATAGCTGCATCTCTTTTTGGAAGACGGTTGAGTCTCCCCGTCTTTTGTTCCGCTCTCAAATCCCTGAACTTATGAAGTCTCGTTTCTGTAGTGGACCAATTCGTTAACATACCACCGAGCCCTTTTTTTTAATATAATATAATGACATATAATGACACCGGGTTCTTATTGCAGCTCGTGCTACTAAATCTGCTGCTTTATAACAAGCTTCTGATAAAAAACGAGCAGTTCTTGTCAGATTTGTAATATGAATACCTTTATGTTTTGCTGAGATATAAGGTGACATTCTAGGATTCCATTTCCTAGTACCATGAACAAAAGGAATTCCTGCTTCCATCATCTCTTCAAAATTGATATTCCACTATCTTCTTGCCATTTCTCCCCATACTTCCTCTTTTTTTTTTATTTTTTTTATCAAAAAAAATAAAAAAAAGAGACGAGTGAAATAAATAATTGTTCCAATGGAACCTTCTCTTCTACCAGAGATTGGCCATTGATACACAATCCAGGCCATTCATTACTTTCTATTCGTTATTATCTTTCTTTTCTTACTATTAAGAAATCAAAGGATCAAAAATAGTTAAGAGCATCCGCTACTTAGGACTCATTAAATCCTCTAAATTATTGTTCTGATGTATCATGTAAAGTCTTTGAAATGCAAAAGTCTAATAATTCTCTGTGGTATATCTATCATCCCCCCCCCGAATAAATTCTTTTTTTTGTTTCCAAAAGAATATTGTTATGCTGCCGTGAACAGTGCACTAATGCTTTGAATCCGGTACCAACGGGTATCATCCCCCCCAGAACAACGTTCTCTTTCAGGCCTTTCAACCAGTCGATACGACCCCGGAGAGCTGCTTTGGCTAAAACCCGAGCGGTTTCTTGAAAACTTGCTTCAGATATAAAACTTTGAGTATTCAGAGATGCTCTCGTTATTCCCAATAATATAGCTCGATAACGGATCGCTTCTTCCAAAGCACGCCCCGTTCGCTCCGCTCGTAACAATCCAATAAGTTCGCCAGGTAAAAAAATATTAGACATTCCGTCTTCTGAAACCAACACTTTTGATGTTATTTGACGTACAATAATTTCGATATGTCTATTATGGATTTTGACCCCCTGGGATCGATAAACCTTTTGGATCTTATTAACCAAAGAGATACGACTTTGCACTATAGTTAGCTCAGCACCAATTAAGAATCCCCAAGGAATCCCAAGAATTCTTGTTATACGCGCGTTCCAACCCTCAACTCTTTTTTCTAGGTTCATTGATATTGAATCAATCGAACGCACTTCTAACACTTGTTCTACTTTTGGAAGACCCTGCGTTATATCACCAGATCTTGATTTTTCATATATAAATGTAATTAATGTATCTCCTTCATAAAGGATTTCTCCATAATGCCCATGAACAGTCGCTCCTGGAGTAGCCAAATAAGGCTTAGCTGATCTTATTACTACAGAGCCAGCTTGAACAATTAAAACTTGACCTGATTTGAGGTGTGGTCCATTTGTGGCTATACATATATTTTCACAAATAAACTGCCCAAGACTCATTATTGTGGACATTTCCTCACAATAATTATGATGGATAAAATCCCAATTCAAATTAAATGGATTCAAAACAATCTTACTGTCTGGATCAGGATTATAAATTCTCTCGTTTTCATCCATTAAATAAAATTTACGTACTTGAAAAGTCTGTTTTAAATTATCAAGTTTCAAATAGTTAGTTACCGAAATCGGATTATAAGTTATTAAATAGTAAAATGAATAAAAATTCGCAATTTGAAGGACTGTTCCTAAGGGTCCCAACGAATTCCTAATTGGAATTAGAGGATCTTTTTGAATGTGAATTGATTGCTTTATCACATTATGATATTTGATATCGTTGAATGGACCCATTCGAAAACAATTAGATGATGACAAAATTATCAAAGACTGGCATTCCTTATTTCTATTCAACAAGGTATGAATAGTTCCTTGATTTTGGCTAAGTGATTGTTGAACCCTTGCCTTGAAATAAATGGAGTAAAACGGATTTATATTGGTGCGATCTGGACCATTATCAGAGATCAATCCTGGACTTGACGGAGCATTCCTTTTTCTGATATACGAAATATGGGATTGCACTAAGTCGATTCTTAGGAAATCTCGAATCATACCGTTTGTACTTACTTCAACAAAGGAAGCACAGACCTCTTCGACGGAAGAACTTTTTTTGTCTTGGTCCCAATTCAAGACTAAACAAGTTCGAACTAATTGAATACTTGTGTCAGAAATACCCCGAAAGGGTTTGCCCTTTCCATAAAGGATATAATTGACAGCTTGAAGGTGCATATTATCCTTTTCCCGCAGCAGATCCTGGGGGAAGAGTGTTGCTAAATTGATACCGTTCGCTATTTCATATGTGACTACGGGTCGAACCAAAACAAAATGCTTTTTCTTTGTAGGTGTGATCCGTTGGACATAGATCCATTTTTTCAATTTTTTTGATTCCCGGGTGGATTCCTTAAGTTCTTTTTTTCCCGTTTCCGGCGGTATCAAGATGCCACTGTGTCGGGATATCTTATCCGTTTCCCCAGGAAAATGGATATCCCCAGAAAAAATTTTTAGTTCAATCCTTTTTTTTTTTTTCTCCACTCGGACTAATCCGCCCACTTGGCTTCTTCTATTTAAAGCGATCCGGGTATCTACTCCAATGATACTATTATTCCGTACCATTACGTAAGAAGATTCGGGTAAAATATGCACCTCCTCGGGAATGAAAAAAAAGCGATCAATTTTCATTTGAAATTTTGGCTTAATTTTTTTGACTCCTCGATACTCAATCAAGTCCTCTTTTTTGACGATTGAATGCGCCCCTATAGTCCCATATTTAGTAATTCCTGAATTCTTTCTTCTGTATCGAGGATCATCAAAATAAGCAAGAATACTATTTTTACGGAAAATACCCTTTATGGGTATTTCAATCGAGATACCTGAATGGGGCATTAGTTCTTTCTCTTGTTCTTGAATGGAGTGGAACGGAATGAGAAATTGATTTCTTCGCCTTTTTGCCAATAAATCAGAATTCTTGTGGAGAATTGCAGGATGTATGAGATTACAATGACCAATACCTATGATTCGATTAAATCCCGAATAATCCAAAATACCATCTTCTTTTTTATCAGAAAAATCTGACCTAACTAATTGGTGTCTCACTTGATCATTATTCACTGAGAGGCTAGAAATATATCTTCGTTCGACAGAATGAGAATGGATGTTCAGTTGATCTTGATCCTTGTGGAGTGAAAAAGAAACTACACCGGATCTGCACGAACCTCCTGATAATATCCATAAATGGCTTGTTTTTGGTAAGAGCCGGACATTACTATATTGAAATTCGGGTGCATGGTACACGTCGGTACTCCAGTGCATTTCTCCCTCTGAGTCAGAATAAATATGTTTTCGAACCCTCTCCTTA